CCCCAGACATACCACTCGCCTTTTTTCAAAAAATATTATTCTTGAATCTTGTTCGTGAAATAAAAACAATTGTTTTATATATTCTTCGAATTTCTATGTCTAGGAAACTACGAGAGGATCGTATATTTTATTACTTTCTATTTTACATTTTTTCTTTTATTGTCTTCTTTGTTCTATTTTACTTTCTTTCAGATTAAAAAAACTCTAAAGTATACTGCAGATCGAGGTAAGAAATTCAAATATTTTTTCTATTTACTTTTTTTTATATATCTGTCAGGTTCTTTAATATTGTATGGAATTTTTTTAATAATAAGAGTAAGTGAAAGTTTCTTTCTCGCATCCATTAATTGCCTTAAAAATCTCGTATGCATAGATATGAAAAGAAAATATTTGATACGCGAAGTCATGATTTGATTGATTTTTCTATTATTTCTATAGATATATCATATCTTAAAGAAATAATAGAAATGTAAATGGATCTTTTCTGGTATTCGGAAAAAAGATATTTTAAAGTCAAATGACTTGTATGTTAGAACTTAGAATAGAATAAACCCTTCTACGTGGAGGAGAGGAATAGCAATTTATTCCTATAGAACCTCTAGGAAGAAGAAGATTTAATCAGAAATATCGACAGATTCTTGCGGAGTCCAAACCAGTATTAAAAACAAAAAAAGATCCACTGTTCGAATTTCATTTCTATCGAATTTGAATATCAGAATAGTAAATATAGTTATGATTCAATGGGTTAGGTCCACTTACTTTTTTTTAGAATTTTTCCCATTTTTTGATTGGAATAATAGAAAATAGGAATATATGAAAATAAAAGGAGATATCACATTCTAAAAAAAGAAAAATATATAATAATATATATAGAATATATATAAATAATAATATTTTATAAATAATAATATTTATATATAGAATATATATAAATAATAATATTTTATAAATAATAATATTTCACTTTCTAACTAGAATTAGTTTACTATATTCGAATTCATTAGAATGATAACAACAACGTATTAGAATTCGATTTTTTAATGCAATTCTACTATTCCTCAGTTTTTCTATTTTCTATTCCCTTTTATTTTAAAAATAGAAACTTCTTACAAATATCAAGAATATCTCTATTCTTCCTTCAAATTAGGAATACTACTGTTGGCTTTTTATGAAAAAAAGGCTCAAAAGCCCCCTATCGGATTTGAACCGATGACTTACGCCTTACCATGGCGTTACTCTACCACACTGAGTTAAAAGGGCCCCGTTTGATTCAATTCCTGAATTAAGGAACCAGACAATATGAGTTTAGTACATCTATTTGTTACTGCATATACTTATTATATAAATTATATAAATAGGATTAGAATAGATGTACATAGAAGATTAGAATATATATACATAGATCTATTTTACTTACATAGCAACTCATTAAGGAACAATAAATTGGATTTACCTAGTGAATAGAGTATAGTTAAAAAAATGATTTATTGAAATTGGATTTGATAAATATCAATGGAATGCATTTTTTCAAAACCGATTTTAATTGAAGTCATCCTCATCATAACACGAAATTCATTTCATTGATACATGTACCCACTAATTCAAATATTTCATCGAATCATTGATAAATGGATTCAATTTGTCCTGTCCCTCAGCCAAATTCTTATTGAAAAAAAAACAACTTTCAATAACTTATTGATCCCTATCCTTTTTACCCAATTTCCAGATTGATTCTCGTTTTTTATTTGCCATCTTAGTGTGAGATAGAAATATACTTATCAAATCTTCTTAACAATGAATGAAAGTGAAAGAAATGAGGTTTTAATCCCTCGCCAGTTCCAGCAAATCAATCATTCGCTGAAAGGATTCTCTCTTTCTTTTGTTTTCTTTCACATTCCTTATCTTTTTTCTATTTTTCTATATAATCTATACTATATTATATATTATGTATATATAACTATATAATCTATACAATATATATATAATATAATTATCTAATAATATATATTTCCATTTTCGATTGGTGATTGGAATGAACAATTTCGAAATCTAAAAGATGAATCAAAAATTCTAAAAGATGGAAAGAGCCTTCTGATCGAATCATATCATTCCTTTAATATTGACAATTTCAAAAAACTGTTCATACTATTAACATAGTATAATGGCGGTTGGGCAAGTATGCCCCCATCGTCTAGTGGTTTAGGACATCTCTCTTTCAAGGAGGCAACGGGGATTCGACTTCCCCTGGGGGTAGGATACTACAAAAGGAAATTGATCAGGGATTATCAATAATAAAGACTGAAATTGATTCTTCCTGGGTCGATGCCCGAGCGGTTAATGGGGACGGACTGTAAATTCGTTGGCAATATGTCTACGCTGGTTCAAATCCAGCTCGGCCCAAAAATTTGCGGATCCACCATGAAATGATATAACCCATTTGTTGTTCTCCGAAAATGACCGATGTGCTCGGATACGGAAGAATAAAAATTTCATACATCCCTAGTGCTATTTTTTTTCCGTATTACATATTTTTTACACAAATTCGTATTTTGATAAATTCCTATCAGGATCCGAAAGAGTCTTTCTTTTTTGTTTCATTGCTTCATTTTTCAATCGATTTGGCAATAACGAACGGATTACTCGTAGTCCGTGTCGATCTCTCTAAAGCGCATATCCATAGAGATATCAATATATATATAAGTTCGCCTCTTGCAGTTACAGTACAACGGTTCGAAGCTAAAATAGAAAAAGAAAGGGTTTGAATGAAATTGTAAGAATATGTATGTTGTACAATTTTTTCCCTGGGATTGTAGTTCAATTGGTCAGAGCACCGCCCTGTCAAGGCGGAAGCTGCGGGTTCGAGCCCCGTCAGTCCCGATGGATACAAATCCAATCTAAAAAAGATATCAATTCATTTCGTGTGTGAAAGGGAAAAAAAAAATAATTTCATTTCAAACAGGGATCCCCTTTTTTAGTTTAAAATAAAGATAATGGTTCCGACGAAGAAAGAAAAAAGGAAAAGGAATTTTTGATTGTATCAGTAAAGGAAATTTTTTTTTGGTATGGATAAAAGATCTTCCTATGTTATACTATTAAATTCTCGACGATGAATCGATTTGATAGATCTGATATTGTTATTCGTGATATTGATCCGATTTGATATTATCGAGATATAATTTCATTGAATTTACCGACGAAAGTTTTATCATTTCTATGGGATTAAATCCCGAAGTATTTTTTAGAAATTAAAGAGAAAGAAAACATAGAGATTATGGAAGTAAATATTCTCGCATTTATTGCTACTGCACTCTTCATTCTAGTTCCTACTGCCTTTTTACTTATAATTTACGTAAAAACGGTAAGTCAAAGTGACTAATTTTATTTAAACATGACTTCTTATTTCTTATCAATGTAATGACAATGATTGAATAAAAAAAATGAAAAAAGGATTTCAATTTCGGGTCTTAGTTTTAAATGAAATGATCAGACTACAATCAACAGAATTCTATGAAATCCAGATAGTATGGTAGAAAGAAATCAAATCTATTTCTTTCTACCATACTATCTATTATTGTATTGTTGTGTATAACGTTTTACTCTATGTTATATTTATTCTATCAAAATAGAGGTTTAATATGGACCAATCTATAAATAGTTATTTTCATATTTATATATATCTATCATAGATATAGAATTGAAATTCGATATATATAGAATGTACATAACATTGGCATTTTTTTCTTTGTTTCATCTATTTGATTTGTATTGCTCTTATTCTTCTGATTTGAATTTCATTAATCTAGTCGAGTATTAATAAAATAACAAAATTCAATAGTTCAAAATTTTAAGAACCCAGCGATAAAACAATTGATACAGTTTGATCCCTTAACTCAATTAGTAGTACCTTTAGAGTCCACTTCTTCCCCATACTACAAGGGAAAGGGAAAATGTAAAAACGACCATTAAAGCAGCCCAAGCAAGACTTACTATATCCATGCAACTTTTGTCTCCTATCTCTATCAATATGAAGGAATTATTTCATTATTATTCACTAATTTTTATCGTATTATTTTCTTTTTTTTTTCACTAAAAATTTTATAAGAATAGTGGAATCGTTGGTCCAGAATCAAAGAGAGATTCTGGGATAACACCATTGACGAAACAATGCAATAAATTCAATAAGAACATCTAAGAAGTTCTTATCTGATTTCTAGTATAATTGAAAAAATATATATATATTAAGCATAAATAAAAAATATCTAGAGATATCCTAGGAAGTATTAAGACAATGAATGTTACTAACAGGTAGGAATAAAAAGACCTATGTTTTATTTTGCTCGCCATTTCATTAAGTAAAAAGTAAAAAAATATAGAATCAAGATAGATTACTTTGCATACTCATACTCGTATTTGCATCTCTTATCTCCATTTGATCTAATCCTTACCGTCTCCCGATTCGTTATCTAAAATAATCGGAAAACAACCTCTGAAATTCTTTGACTAGAGGTTACCGAAAAGAAATAATTTCATTTTTGAATTTGATTCAAATAATATATAAATATTATATTAAATAATAATATGACTAAAAAAAAGAATATTAAAAAATATTAAATTCGAAATTTTTAAATAAATAAATATAAAAAAAGCAAACCAATTAGATATTCAATTTAATTAATCTAACTAATATTGAATAAATCGAGAAGCATTCATATACTTTACATGAGTCTGTATACCAGGTTTTTCTTCAGCCCCCTCCCCAAAAATTAAATTAGATTTCCTGTCCAACCTATCCCTATCCAATCTAATTCAAGACCCTGTTAGTAAATTGACACTCCAGTTGTAGTGGAGTGAAGACTATCATTTCAAGATTTATCGATTCCTTTTCACTACTAGAATGAATTTTTCATTGAATCCGAGACGAAAAGATTTACTGCGTTTTAGAGAACAAACCTCCCGATACTTAGAATTTTGAATCAAACAAGTCTCAAGAGTCCCTTTCC